CCTATTGCCACAGCAGTAGATATAGGTATTTTGAGAATACGCCTTAACGACCAATGGCTAACGATGGCTCTGATGGGCGGTTTTGCTAGAATAGGTAATAATGAGATCACTGTTTTAGTAAATGATGCAGAGAAAAGTGGTGACATTGATCCACAAGAAGCTCAGCAAACTCTTGAAATAGCGGAAGCTGCTTTGAGAAAAGCTGAAGGAAAGAGACAAACAATTGAGGCAAATCTAGCTCTCCGACGGGCTAGGACACGGGTAGAGGCTATCAATGCGATTTCATAACCAGTAGGTGCGTCCGAATAATCATCGATTTATACATCCTATATTTGATTTGGGTGTTTTGTTTGACTTGATTCTGTCGAGTAAATACAATCAAGCAAAATCAGATTTTGATGCAACGAAAAAGAAATAGAAAAGATAAAAAATCAATATCACTAAAAGAAAATGGGTATAAAAACTTATTAGATACCATGGACCGCGGTATCTAATAAGTTCTACCTACTATTGGATTTGAACCAATGACTCCCGCCGTATGAAAGCAATACTCTAACCGCTGAGTTAAGTAGGTCATTTATCTTCAAAGAAAACCAAAAGGGACTCATCCCATCGATGGATTATAAATATCATATTACTTAGAAGCAATACCGATCAATATGATCTTGGATCATGGAATAGTCATCTTGAGAATATTCATCTTGACAAAAAATTATCTACATAATAAAATATATATTACAAGCACTAAGGGCTATAGCTCAGTTGGTAGAGCACCTCGTTTACACGCGCGCCGATGTTTTTCAGGGGAGTCCATCATGGAATCAAAAAAATTGATCTTATTGACAAATCGATGTCTTACTCCATAACTTTGAGGGAAGAAGAGAACAATAGCCTGACAAGGGTTCGGTCCGTTTAGGTGCCCAGTTAGGTGCCAAACAGACCCCATCATTGATTTGATATATTGATAAGGTGAATACCCAGTCTATTCAATGCTAGGCTGAGCATAAGGGCCTCAAAAAAATCTCTTTTCGTCCTATGAACTTTAAGGTGTACGAAGTTTCATATTTGATTTTTAAATAGAGCGATAGAGACTTCATTTCACTTAGGTTAATCTAGGCCAGAGGCAGACCTACGTCAAGATAACCCCCCTTGAAAAACTTTGGTAGTGTTCCTGAATCTGAATCCACATAATGACTCAGAGCACATGGAGCCATCTCCTTATTTTTCGGTAAAAAATAAAAATGGCGGACTAGCTGATATTTATATCAGTTAATGAAAGAGCCCAATGCACAAAAAATGCATGTTGGGTCTTTGAAACAGTTCAGATCATTTTGATAATAATAAGTTTGATCTGTTTTACCGAGAAAGTCTACGGTTCGAGTCCGTATAGCCCTAGAGCCCTATAAAATAAAAATGAATATTCAAAAAAAATTGTATCATTTTTCATTTGAATTTCCTCGTTATTGTTTTAACTGACTGATTGCTTCATCAAAAGACAATCATTACTATAAGCCCATTCAAGGAGATCGTTTAAAGTAGAATATCAAACTAAAAGCAAAAACACATTTCATTTCAATGGACCCAATCGATCTTTTTCCAGTTGTGGATAAAAAAACCAACTTTTGTTCAGTACTCTTCGTAGGAAAATTCATATGCAATTTTCATCTTTTCCTGTCCGAAATCAACGAGTTAATTATAGTACCCTTCGTTTGGTATACCCAATTCTATGGAATTTTGTATCATGACACGAGTCTGGTTAAAAACTCCAACCTAACCCAACCCTAATCAAATCTAATAGTAATTTACGTCGGTATTGCGCGCTATTTGTGCACAATATAAAGTTTGAAAATCGAATATCTTTGCTAATGCTAAGTTTCATTGTCAACAACGTAAAATAGGCTTTCCTTCGTATACCTTACTTAGACCTAGTCTTCTCTTTCGATATTCAATGAATAGAAAATCCTCCATCGGGATTGGATTCTAATAAAAGGAATATAATGGAATATAATAAGACCCATATATTCTAAATCTTGAGATGAAAATTCCTAGACATTCTCTTACATCTGACTACTTGTTCTATTATAAACCACTAATAAAAAGAGACAAATGGACATATTCCTAAAAAAAATAAAAAATGAGAATTCTATTTAGAATCCCTTTTCTTTAGAGAGAATACTCGGTAAGATTGAGATGAAAACAAGAGAATTTGGATAAGAGCAATAGTTAAACTATAACTAAAAAAAAATCAAAAGATATCTAAAGATATGTAATAAAAATAGGATTCTAATCGATGAATCTTGAAAGGAAACACGCCCAGCCCACTAAATGGTTCGACCAAAAGCAATTCTTACTTTAACTAAACAGTTATGAACGACTTAAAAATTTCAAGTCGAATTGACTAATCCGGTATATTTTCCACGTTCATAGGAGTGCATCTATGTTTCTGCTTTATGAATATGATATTTTTTGGGCATTTCTAATCATATCAAGTCTTATTCCT